ATTTTCAATCTATTCCTAATAAAAGCCAAGACTCGCTTGGTGGAACGGCAAACACGGCAGACTCAAAATCTGTTTCTAATGGAATATCGGTTCGAATCCGATAGCGAGTATCTTATTTATAAATAAGGGCGGATATAACTTAGGGGTTAAAGTTGCAGATTGTGGCTCTGAAAACACGGGTTCGAATCCCGTTATTCGCCGAAAAACTAAAATATTTTTATTTTGTCATAAAATATATATTTTATTTTGCCTGCGGCCCTCCTCCGTTAGCTTGAATATTTATGTAAAAAAAAGATATATTTTCGCAAAAAAATATATATTTTTTCGTAGACTATACTCTAAAGTTTTTTGTGAAATTGCGGAGGATTGCACTTTCTTGTAAAAAAAAGGCAGAGAGCTTAGAGGCTGCGATCGGGTCGACTTTCGGCCCGAAAGGCTTTAGCCCTTTGTTTTGTCGGACAGTATTTTACTATTGTGGTGTCCGACAAAACAAAGTCCCCTTGGGCCCTGCCGAGGGAGTGCTAAAAACATGCAAAGCAAAAAAAATATTTTTTTTTGTTCGCGTAGCGCCGGGCTCCCCTAGGGACTAGATTAATGATACAAGGCGCTGAGAAACCCAGTGGTGGCCAGCCCCCCAATTCTGCTGTAGTGAATCAATCCACTTATATAAAATTTATCAATTTAACCGCCCGGAGCAGTTCATGGTAAGACGCGGATAGTACCTTGTACAACTATGTATGGTCTCAGCCACCAAAAAATTTTGGGACCCTTGCTATCCTAGGCTAGTACTTGAGCCCTGCCTAACAAAACGCTACCTATGCAGGAGGTTTTGGGTGCTGTGTCGTCCAGCTGCTGCATTACACGTTCACCAGCTAATTCGGGGTCCAAAGGATACTTCTTTGCCTTTCCAGGCACTACGTGCTTCTTTGGCTTTACGGCTTCTCTGGCCGGCTTTACGATTTCCTTCGTCGAAATTGCTGAGAAAGAAGGGTCCGGAGACTTCTTTGGTTTTACAGAACTTGGTGTTTTATATACCCAGAAAACTTTTTGTCATGAACTAAGCGACCAAGCTCTGCCAATCAAGCCTACGGCCTTGATTGTCAAAGTGGGGCCCCCGTTACTTGGGTATTCTCTGTCGACTAAGTAGCCCTATTAGGTCCTAACCTCTCTTTCATATAACGAATAGAACGTAAAATGGCTGTGACGTTAGACATTGCGCTCAAAAATCATCAATCATGTTTGTTAATGGATCACTTTGGTCCGTTGGCTTGTTCAACCAAAAACAAAAAACATGCGCCGGGTAAAAACATAAAACCAAAAAGTTGTTGAAATACCGATGTTGTTTCTAAAGTAGTCGCTTTTTTTATATCCATATGATTGAAAACAGTGGATCTGTCTTGTCCGTATAATAAAACTAAATTTTGGCTGTAGGAGGCTGAAGGTAGCAATTGTGACCATGTATTGTTTGGTGCTTCTTTAGTCAAGTACAAGATACAAGTAGGACCTGCGCTAGAAGCAAGCTGTGCAATCCAATCGCCCTGATTGTTTGGCAGAATATTTTGTTTTTTCTCTTTTGGTTTAAATAAAGTTTTACCTTTAATGGTACACAATATATTCTTGATTTGTCGCCATTGTCGACTGGTCAAGCCACTACAATGAAATAAAAGAATATATGGATATTGTTTTTTGATCTCTTGGGGCCAAAGGGCACTCGACCTTAGGGAGAGGGCTTTTTTTCGTAGAAATTTTCGTTGCATAAGGCCATTTTCATTTTTTTTTTCAAAACGACTATTACAACGCGCACAACAGGTATGGCCTTTGGGTCACTGATGAACTAAGTGGACAGGAGGTGCTTACCTTATAAATGTGATATTGGATGGGCAGAGGTACAAGCCTGAATCAAAAGTATAGGTCAGTTTTTTTCTCAAAGATAAAAACGTTCCAATCATCCTTATTTGTAATAAATAGCCTAAATATGAAAATAAGGTGGCATTCGACAGCCGATAACAATTTGATCAACCATCGTAGATGGTTGACGACAGAGAATAAAAAACATTTGAATATCGTGTGCTTAAGTTGCGAAGAAATGAAACTGCACAGAGGGGCGAAGCGATCAAGCAGCATGGCTGCTTGATTGGCGAAGAAATAATCTACGTTGAGTCATAACGCGAAGCGCGCTCAATTCAGAAATCATATTATAAGCTGCGGGGATTACTATGTACGGGGAGGGGGTACGAGCCTGGTTTAGCGCTAGGCCGACCGGTCCTGCGCGATAAAAGTACAAGTTCACGATGTACTAAGGCATTTCACTTATCCGGGTTCGGCAACGGAGACCTTAGCATGTGAAAAAAGCTCCGGGATTTCCCTCATCCTGAAAGGGATGACCGAATAGCAGGAGGCGAGCCGGCTCCTGTGTTTGAAGATGCGGATCCGTACTGGCGAATCGGAGTTCCGGCATTACACCCAATGGCTAACCTTGGACCATTGAACCTCCGTTTTGCGGTGCGCGCGAACGTACGCTGTTCACTATATGCCTTTTGAGGATGGTGCGCAACAAGGCCAAAGAGACGGGCCGGCCCTACCCTTATCATGGAAGGGATAGCCCTGATGTAGTGGATTACCTATATCACTAGGAAAAAGGGAACTGAACGACATCTTCTTACAAGGCGTCCACTAGATTGGACAAGCCGCACAGGAAACAACGGTGAGACCCCGTAAAGCCAAAGAAGCACACGTAGTGCCTAGGGATGCCTCTACCGTAGGAAGTCAGAGGGTCCCCACCTAATCGAAAGGACCTAGCAATAGGAAAGCACTGGATAACAAGCAGTAGGGAAGGAGCCTATTACTTACTTACTCACTGGTTCCTGTTTGGCAAGTTTCACTTTGACGAGTCTATCAGGCCATCTTCCAAGGACCGTGTAATAGGCGCTCGAAAGAGAGGGAATGTGCGTTAAATAGACCTTCCGGGTTTGAAGAAGCTCCGAAGAAAGTCAGGTTAGAGAGCCGTGTGATGGGCCACTATCTTGTACGGTTCGTAGAGCAGTAGCCCAGATCGGTTAGCGAGGGAAACCTAAGGCCGTCTAGGGTGGACTCTTTACTTTATCGGGTCATTCATCTACGATATAGATGAATCATTCAGTTATGAAATAAGGTAGGAAAATAGAACCAGACTAATAGCCCCTACGGGTGCAGCTTATTCTTTGTATTGATCAAAATAGATATCGAAGTCATGATGGACTTCTGTGAGCGTCTTTTTTCGTATTTTTCTACCTCCCAAAAATTTTGTAAAGCACCATCGAGTGTTAGCTTCAAAGAATTATAACTCAACATTATACGCAGCATCTTTGCTTAAGGCCGCAAGCCCATCACTGGAGAGAACTCTAAGTGCGTAGAAACCTTTTCAAGCAAACTAACTTTGCCTGTTTTCTAGACTGAAGTACGTAGTGCGGATAGATCCCAGGGGAAAGATCATCTAAGTAGTAAGCAACTACTGGAAGTAGAAGATCGCCCTCAAACAAAAAAAAATAAACCATGAGACGGGTAAAGCATAAGCCTACAAAAGTTGTTGAAATACTGATGTAGCTCAGCTGCTTTTAGTATATACATATGATTGATTATAGTTGATAGTTATTTTCCATATAATAAAAGAAATTAGTAACTGAAACCCTTTTTTGCTAGGCCCCCAGAGGGTCACTTTTTTGTCTGACAAAAAAGGGTATGTTTGGACGAAGTCCAAAATAAGAAAATGCAGAGCGCAAAGTGATCAACCCTTTTCTAATGCACCGATGGCGCTACGTGAAGTGATTTCATTTTTGTGTAAGGTTGATTTATGGCCTTTTTGGAGTATAGCCAAGTGGTAAGGCATCGGCCTTTGATGCCGAGAAACAAAGGTTCGAATCCTTTTACTCCAGGCCGCCCTAACCACGTTTGACGAAAGCAAAAATCTTGATTTTTGCTTTCGTTGAACGCCCATAGGGCATAAGGGCAGGCTGGCGCTCGGACCACGAAAGAAAATTTTTTTATTTCGGCTTTTTGCTACCACTTCCGAAAAGAGCTTGCGTCCTTTCTTAGCGCCTCTCCTCGTATCCCGGGTCTCCTTAGAATGCTTATAACCTAGTCTAGAACCCGCTTTCTGGTTTATGTTGTAAGAGGGGAGTAATAAATCTATGTAATGCTGCTCTCTTGATATAAGATTGGACACCTCATCGATATCAAAATTCTATAGCGAAATTTAGCCACCCATCCACAGAGTTCTAAAAAAACGGGTATGATTTCGCACCGACCGACGACCTATGCCCCTATGTCCTAAAAATAGAATATACAATACAGCATCTTTGCGCAACCCACATAAATGGAAATATGCGCTGTATCTATAATTTTCTTCTGAGCAGGCTCCTTATACACATGTGATAAATATATATACCGGGTCTTAGGTAAGACAAAATCCATAATAAAATCATTCTCGCAATACCAGGTTATTCGTAGATTTCCTTATTCAGATACATTTTTTTAGTTTTTTTAACATAGCTAAATCTAAAGTATTAAAAAAAAAAAATAACCAACCCCTACAATGAATTTTTAATTCCAATCCAATCTGTAAAAAGTGAGCTTACGGAAAAGACTAAGCAAGCCTCCCAACGAAGCCATAATGAACCCTATCCAAATACAGAAAATAAAAGGGAGCTTAATTACTGTCGTATACCAGCCTGTTTCAAAACTTCCAGTTCCAATCAAAGCATATAGATCCGTAAAGAGATTGGTATGTATAGCCACTTTGGTAGTGCTCGTTTCTTGATTTGAAAAATAGAATCTTTTTTCTGGGAACATAGTCAACCAATGTGAAAAACTATTATGTTCGAGAACTGTAAAGCCCTTCTTTCGTAAAGGCAAAGAAGTGTGCGGAAATCCTAAAGCCATTTCTGGCCTTCGGCCCTTCGGACCAAAGAAGTTTCCCTCTCCCGTTGGTCGAGAGCTAAAGCCTCTCCCGTTGGTCGAGACCTTCGCACCTTCGGTAGGCCGGGATTGCCACAGGGCAGGACGTGATCCATCATGCTCAAACATGAATGGGGTTTTTAGGGACGGTTTATAAATAATTAAATTACCACAAATGGAGTGAAAAGTGGGTCCATGTAATTGATCAATACCTCGCAAAGTGCTACGAACCTTTCCTATATGTAGTTCGGAACCCAAAGGGGTTTTCCCTGTAAATTGTATCTTTTTTGCGTTAGACAAAATTACACCCATAATAAAGATGCAAACTCCTCCATGTGAAATCTTCATATTAACGGGAGCTTTTCGAAAGTCGTGACCAACAGTGATCAGTCTACTCGGTAAGGCGCGAACAAGAAAACATCTACTCCAATTCAAGTTATTTCTTCTCAGTGACGATATAATAAGCTCGCGTCTTCTCTGCTTGTGAAAAACAAAAAAAGAAAATTTGTGCCTCGCTAAGCTATCGCGCCTATGATGAAATGATAAAAAGAATGTACAAAAGAAGAAAAAACAAAGTACACCACAGAAAGATTCTAAATATGAAAAGTCTCCCATTAATTTGATAATAATAAAATGAAAAAACAACAACAAGGCCCGCAGGGCCCGGGCACTGTCAGACAGGGTCCCGGACTTTGTTTTGTGGGACACCACAAAACCAAAATACTGTCCCACAAAACAAAGGGCCGGGGACTGTCTGACAAAAAAGGAAAAAAAAAACTGACGAAAAAAGGAAAAAATTGACAAGGCTTTTTCATCCAGAAAAAAGGAAATATATTGGATTTTTTTAGGTGAGCTTTTCTCAATTATGTTGGGTAATAAAATGGGTCTTGCTCTTATCAAAACTATCCTTTTTGCTTCGTCCAGAGAGCGCATGAACCCCCTGGAATGTATATAAACTAAAACAAGTAATAAAGATGTAAAAATAGGTATTATAGTACCATTAAAAAAAGGAGCACCTGTGGAAACATCTCTACTTACCAACCATTGAAATAGTATGGGTGCTGCTGTGCCACAAAGCACAACCAAAAAAATAAGAAAAAAGAAAAAATTCTGTAGTTGGACCATCTGCTCTATTCGTTTTCATTATTTTGCTTCTCCGGATCAGAGAATACGGTCTATTCTCTCGTGTTCGCTCCTCGTTTTAAAGAATGCGTACAAAAAAAAATATTTTGGAGGTCCGAAGGTCTCGACCAGCGGGAGAGGAGTGTATTTAATTGAAATGAAGTTAGCTCCTTCTGGCCCGATCCAGCGCTTTGCGCTGGATCGGGCTAAAGTCACTTGCAAAAGGTAGCTTTCTTTATTTAGGCTTTCTACTTGCTTTGTATACAATGACTTTGTCATGACCTTCTGTGCCCTCCATGAGCTTTGCTAAACGATTGAATTGATACGAGTGCGCAATTAGAGTGCTTCGCGAATGCCACAAGATCTGGTTTACAGGATTTGAGACCGTAGGATCTTGGTTTGATGATGGAACAGATAATGCACCAACTAGCTGGGTACTTGATTGCTGCTTCATTTTAAAAAAAAAAAGAAAAGATATGCTGGTAATTAGAAGGAAAAAACACCATAAAAAGATTCCTCGTGTAGAATCTGTAGCAAAACTATGAACGGAAGCTAGCAATCCAGAACGCACGAAAAAAGTTCCTAAAATACAACATAAAAAAGTAACCATATTGAGAAACAAGGTCCAATCATTCAATTTAGGTAAAATGACTGAATGAATACAAGCTGTAGCTAATACCCAAGGCATAAAAGAAGCATTTTCTACGGGATCCCAAAACCACCAGCCGCCCCAGCCTAATTCATGATAAGCCCACCAACTTCCTAGCAATATGCCTACCGTTAAAAAACACCAACATGTCAAGATCCAAATTTGAATTTGTTTCCACACTACCGTATTCGCGCTGCAGGTCCAACCAAAATGAAAATACATAGTATTTGTTTTACGAACAACACTCTTAGCCTGCTCCCTATGGGCCAATGACCCAAAGGGCACTCGACTATAGGGAGAAGTTCTCGTGTGCGGACCAGCCATTTCCGGCCTTCGGCCCTTCTTTGGCTTTACCAAAAAAGGAAAAAAAAATATATACATATTTTTCAAACTTTTTTGCTGCCTGTTTATTATTTTGGATAGACATAAGCAAAAGCCAATCGCACTTGCGACGTATCCCGCATAAATGCAAGGAGGATGTATAGCTAATATAGGATCTTGTAAAACAGGATTTAATTCCGCAAGTGATTTAGTACAAACAAATGAAATTCGAACAAAAGGATTGGAACTTGCTAATAAAAAAATAGAAAAAAATAAAGCAATGCCTTTATAAATTTGCTGTTCATCTATAAGCGAAACTGCCCTCTCCCGCTGGTCGAGACCTTTGGACGAAAACAAAAAAGAAATATTTTTGTTTTCTGCGCCCTTTGCTTGTTTTGATACATTACAGGGTCGAGCCAGATAACAAAAAAGGAATCCGTAAAAACTTAGGATCCAACACCATAATAACAGACTACCTTCATGATTAGACCATGTTCCTGATATTTTATAAAACAAAGGCGCATTAGCATTTGAGTTGGTAAATACGTTGTAATTAGAAAAGTCAGAAGAAATGTAGCAAAACAAAATACCAAAGAAAGACATAGTGAACAAAAAAAAATAAAGTGAAACAACCACAGGGCGCAGCTTGTTAGTTAACGCAACGAAGATACTCAGTACTAAAAAATAATGGCCCAATTCCGGTGACATAACATTATAAACTTTGCTTATAATTGGCAACAAAAAAAGATTTTTTTGCCGTACAGCTGGGATCGTTTTCGTTAGGGCATTTGGCATGCCGATTATGAGTCCCAACTTCAATAACGGGAGATTACACACGTCGCAAGCTAGCCTCTTAAAACTCTCACAAAATAGCTTCTATGAACCCCATAAAGAGAATAGGGGGCCCAACATAGCAGCCGTACGCGCCTTGCCTTTTCTCCGAATCAACAAGAAGAATTGGCGAGCAGCTCTATCATTTGCTTTTTCACGGATTATGGAAACTTTGTGTTCTTCATGATTGACGTCATACATCATGGGCAGTATTTACCCATCAATACAAGACCTTAGGTAGAAAAAAAATATATATAGATTTTTAGACCTAAGGCCTACTTCAGCCAACATTGACAGGGTCCATATAACGAATAAAAAGAATTCTTTGGCGATGTTTTTCAATAAAAGAATTTGACTTTTGAGCTGCTACGGCCTGCTGGGCCTTAACTCTCGAACCAATAGGGGATAGGCGGCCCGTAGGGCTTCAAATGTTTTAAGGGCCTACCGCACTACGTGTCTTGCGCGCGTTTTATTTCCTATAGGCTTTTGGCTCCTGATGACAAAAGGCCCGCAGGGCGGGGCACTGTCAGACGGGACCGGGGACTGTCTGACAAAAAAGGAAAAAAAAACTGACGAAAAAAGGAAAAAATTGACAAGGCTCTGGGAAAGTCATTGGCTTTTTCGCTGAAAATAAAAAGATAGAATTATTTGACGTGTTTCCAAAATAAAAAAAATCCCAGTTAAAAAGAAGAAGCTAGCAAAGATTAAAAAGATTGGAATGAGCATAGAAATATGTATTGAAGTACCAAATTGGCTAATGCTTGAAGGTTGATGCAATGTATTCCACCAGTTGACAGAAAACTTAATTATTGGTATATTGATTAGCCCTATACATATAAAAATAGAAGCAACATCCGCAGAAAACTCTTGAAAACGCAGTGCACCCAGGTAAATAAAAAACAAGATTAATACAGAGGTTAAACGAGCATCCCACACCCAAAAGGTACCCCACATAGGTTTTCCCCAAAAACCCCCGGTGACTAGGGTAAACAACGTAAACAAAGCACCTATTTTGGCAGCGGTTTTGGAAAATAACTGAAAAAGGGGATGTTTTGTTAATAAGAATAACACACTGCTAATAGCCATTGCAATATAAATAAGTAAACTCATCCAAGCTGCAGGAACATGCACATAAATAATGCGATAATTTTCACCTTGTTGAAAATCGGAGGGTGCTACCCAAATACTTAAATAAATAGCCATCGCTGTTAAAAACCAACAAAATCCAATGAGAATTTGCGCGTAGCGAAAAGAGCAGCACATAAAAAAAAAAGGACGTAATAAGGGGACATACATAGTAATTTTCTAACTTTTGTCAAACAAAAACGCAAAGCGGGAAAGCTGAAGTTTTTCAAACCTTCGCTGCGCGCCAGTCCAGCCGTTTAAGCCCTTGGACCTTTGTTTTACAAGCCAAAGTTCGTAAAGCCCTTTGCGCTCTTACTAAAAAGCTTATTTTACAAAAATAAAAAAAAAGATAAGTATTTTACTTTTAATAAAGTAAAACTTGCGCGGACCAGGCTTTTTTGATTCAAAAAATAGAATTTTTTTATGAAATAGAAAATGCTGTTTTTTCTTTAGTTTATTCAAGGGTGGACCAAAGCGAGACACTCGACCAAAGAGAGAGGGATTTCTCTACTTTTTAAGTCGACCGCGTCGACGGACATCGGTTTTTCCAGTGCCTTTTTCATATAAGATTTTATTATATAATTATTGAATGAAATCAATGATTTCAAGCAATATGATTGTAAAGGCACCTCTGGTGCATTTTCATTCCCCGAAACACGTTAATAGAACAGAAAATACAATTAGTTCTTTTTACCTGTACCTGCATACTATACAAGGAAAAAATCCTTGATATTCACACGTCTAAGATAAGAGGTGGTGTTGAGTTGGACCTTTTTTTATTCGAAAGACAGTTTGTACTCGAACGTAGTATACCCTCGGCCGGTGGCCCATATATTCACAGGCTTTTCAGAAACACAACCTTTTTCCGTTGTCACCATAAACCTATCCGCCATAGGGGAAACAACTTCTGCTAGTGAACGAGCCGCCCGAGTCAACTGGGCCCTTGGGAAAAAAGTCGCTCCCAAGCTATGGTCCAAAGACTTTCATTTCGGTGAGCTTTTTTTTATCAACACCACGGCAAATTTGCTTACTTGAGGTGCATGACCACGCCAAAGGAGATAGTTGTGAAGACTAAACACGATTACTGGACTATTGGACAAATCCACCAAGTCCTCCATTGCCGCGGGGCAGAAATACAGACTAAGCAGAATTTACTGTCTTCCGGACCGTCAAGTACTTCAGTACACTGTTGTAACAATTTGACGGTAAGGTACATAAGATTTTGATAGCTTCTTTTCTCGAATTTTTTTACCACCGGACTTGACTAGCACAACACCTTCAAAATTCAAGACTATCTTTCAACCCTCTGTCTCTTTTAGCCTTTTGAAAGGGCCTCCCGGCGGTTAATCAAAAGAAAAAGACCTTGGCATATATGCCGAGGTCTTTTTCACGGCAGCGTGCACACTTTTACTTTTTATGTTTAGGGTCGGCCAAAGCGAGACACTCGACCAAAGGGAGAGGGAAAATTGGTGAAAATAATTTGAAATCATTTTGCTAGTAAAGTTTGTAAAGTAATTGAGACCAAAATAGGATAAAAAAATAAAAACAAAAGGAAATATCCCATTAATAAAATAACATGAAACCATTCTGTTTCAATAGAGGTACAAAAAACGATTAAGGGCAATAAAGTGGGTAAGGTTGTTAGATTTTGCAAGCTGTTCCAACCATTGGATGTGATTCCAAGAGCCAAACAAGAATGAATACCACACATAAGAGTAAATATCTGGCTTCCTATAATAATGGTGAACCAATTCATTTTGGATTGATCAAATTGGTACAGAAGTTGTAACACAGGAAAACTACAGAAAACACCACTTATTTGAAGAACCCAGTGACCATACAATTTAGAAAGTAGGATTTTTTGCAAACAATAACCGCTTAAATAATACAATTCGAGTGTACCATCTTCAAAATCATTTTGAAAAAAACGTTCAGGAAGAAAGGAAAACAACAAACAAATCCAAATTAAACCTAAATGGAAATGACATAAGAAATCTTTAGAAAAGCCTATCATTAAGGGCGTGACTACGATATACAACAAAAATAAAGAAAAAGTCGTTATTAGTGTAGATAAATTGAGTAAAATATGTTGATAAAACAGTTTCAGAAAGATTTTAAAGGCACGTAGTGCGAAGACCATCGGGAGAAGTTCTTTTTTTTTCGTTTTTAGATCCAAATAGATATTTTTTTTTGTTGATTTATGTTGCGAATAGAATAAAGAAATACAGGGGAAGCCAAGAAAATGCGTTGAGGCCAAAGGTGGAGAACGTCTAGCGTTTTCCAAATGCAGAGTCTCGTTTTCTTCTCTAACCCGCTTCATCGCCAAAGGGAGTGTATAAACAGCCAGTAAAGATGCGTCGCCAGGTGTAGTCGTCGCGAAGACAGTAAGCAGTGAAAAGCTACGAAAAAAAATATATATTTTTTTTACATTGTCATTTTTGGGGCTTTAGCTCTCGACCAAAGAGAGAGGCACGTATGCTCGACCCGAACCTTCGGCCCGTGGGGCTGCGACGTCTCCTATGGTGGAGTCTTTGCCAATCTACGGGATTGGCCAGGCTTACCCGTGGCTGCTGAAATGCTGGCCGGGGCACAGCAAAGACAAGTTTTTTTCGATTCGATAATCAAGCGAGACAAAATCACAGCGTTTGATTCTTTCAAAGCCTTTTTACTTTAACCTTTGGCCTCTGCGATCTTTTTGAAAGAATGACTGTTTTGGTAATCAAATTACAAAATAAATATACAAACTTTATAGAATCATCATTCACTGGAACGGGATAAGTTATTAATTTATGTAATCTGTTTGGAATATTAGAATCCACCAAAGCTACAATAGGTATTTGTAATTGATTAGCTTCAAGTATAGCCATGGAATTTTGATTTGCATTTATTATTACTAAACAATCTGGGATATTGTGTGTCATGATTCCTTCAAAACATTTTTGCATCTTTTTAAAACGTGGAAAATAATCGAAAGGCGAAGATGTAAAAGCGTCTTTCAATTTAGGATGTGCAGAGAAATCTTGAAAGTGTTTTTTTACTTTTTTCATATGTTTCCAATTGGTCAAAAAACCCCCAATCCATTTATGATTGATATAGCTTTGATTGGTTTTTTTTGCCATTTGTTGAATTATTTTATTATATTCCGGATTGGTATTTACCAATAATAAATGGCCTTTTGCACTAATGATAGATCCAATCAAATTACAAGTCCTTCGTAAACAAATAAGTGTTTTTTCTAAATCAATAATAGCCATTTCATTTCTAAATCCATATAAATATCCTTGAAAATCAGAAGTTGGTATCCGATGGCCCAGATATGCGTTTGTACTCAGTAATTTTTGAATAACCAACAAATTAGAATTGTACATAGTTCCTTTTTTCTTTTTGTTTAGATAGCTCAGGTGGTTAGAGCAAAGGACTGAAAATCCTTGTGTCAGTGGTTCGAATCCACTTCTAAACACAATAAGGGTCGGGTGGGGCGGCTGCCCGACCCTCCATTCGATAACAGGGGAGCTGCCCCTTCTCAATACGGCCGAATGGCCCGAGGGATCTGATGGTGCTCCACACACCGAGCCCCGTATAAGTAATCAATCTCGAAGGGGTTAAACTCTACCCCTAACACCCCTTCGGTTCGGCGAACCTTGGATACTTCATTCCCTCGCTCCCGGTATATGAGGTTGTTTACAAAACGCTTTCCAGAAATAGGCTTTAATAAGCCATTTCTCAGACATTAACGCTCATATGCTGGGTACAAGGGCTTCTGCTGTGACTGGGTTCCTCTGGGGGGCCATGTGGACTTCTACATATGTCCCGGGAATGTAGTTCTTCTTCTACCCACATGGATAGAGGGATTCACCCCCGCCTGTTCCTGAGCTATTTCAGGAATTGAAGGGCATGTAAGTTTGGGAAACCGAAGTATGCGATCAGCCTCGGATTCGGTCAGTCAGAAAATAGGAGATTTCCAATCCTTTACCAGTCTTTCAATGAAAATACCGGGGAGCCGAGACCCCTCTCTCTGAGGCCTTGATCGAGTTTACCAACCTGAACAGAAAAGATAGATTTGGCCAGGAGCTGCTTTATAGTTTGAGAATTCCGCTGTCTGAACCTTAGGGAGGGGCAGGAAGGCCGGAAATTCGTGGGAGTTCATTCAAATCCATTCGTACGTTCCATCTAATTCCCAAAGTAAGGAGGCCGGAAGATTAAGGTATCCGGCTGTTAAAGAGGAAGTATGGGAGCCGGATTCCTCAGGGCTCCCGTGTATTTATTCGTAGGCTTGGGCCTACTGGGCCTAAGGACCCAAAACATAACTAATCAAGGATAAGGCGGGCGAGTACGAAATGGAAAAATGGACCGGGTCCTGAGTTTTTTTTCAATTGTACTTGGTACTTTTTTGTGGTGTTTGCTTTTTGGGAAGAAGTGCCAAATTAAAACGATCACTTTATGGATCAATCGTACATTTTTGCAATAATAAATAGGAAAGGGACAAGCCAACGACCTCCCGGGTGAACGATTTCTCGCAAAAATGTACCATTTCTCGTGTACCTTAATGTCGCAAAAGGTTAACTATTTTCCTGAGCCTTTTCCCCCGACACCTCTGGGAACCGCACAAATGTACCAGCAAAAATGAACATAAATTTAAAACCTTTTCTCATGACAAAAATCATGAAGGAAAGGATAAAGGGTCAAGTTCTTATCATAATTCCTAGAAATTATGCATCTACAATTGAGCTTAATAATGATCATCAAAATGATAAAGAAAAGGATAAGGCGCATATCATTATTATTCTCAATGATGTATTTATCATTGAAAATAATAATGATCATAAAAATTGGAGAAGAATAATGATCACGATGATCATAATTGAATTATGATCATCGTGATTATGATTATCAACATGAGGATTAAGATTCATATATATATACAGATATATCCTTTCAATATCCTTGATCATCAAGTTAATTATGATGATCGAGGATCCTCATAATTAACCCCATCCTCGTGTTGATTTCTCTATCATTCAGATAATGACCTTATTTGGATCATTCATTTTACTGGATAATAATAATAATGTTGATAGTCTATCAATCGACTTGATCCTTACTTCATTTGGATCATTCATATATGTATATGATTTGATCATATACATATTTTCTATATGATGTAATTTATCATTTCCATCTAAATCACCGGATTAAAATGAAAGATTTACAAAGAGAGGCTTTATCTCATTGTTTTCAGTCCTCCCGGCTGCCGTCCGACGCGCCATCCATAAGAAAGACTTACTTTTATGTATTTATTTCCTGTTCCTTATCTGTTATGTTCAGATAAATAATAATAAAAATTCCTGTTCTTATTCTTTATTTCCCTTTCGGGGACACTGCTTTTAGTTCCAACCGTTGAGGATAGGTTATAGGCCAACCCCCCCCTATTCGCCGTCTAAACCGTCACGGCAGGGCTTACTCCTTTATATACTTTATTACCTATATTTTTCTATTTTTCACTAAAAAAAATATATATATTTTTTTGCCGCTGGGCTGGTTGTTGTTCGCACCGTCTACGTTGCATATGGTGGGTAAGTCTAAAGGGTGGTCAAGATCTTTGTACTTATTAGATAATAGGTTATTTCCAGGAACAATAGAATCGTAAAGTAGGCTAAGGACGGATTCGAACCATCTTTATAGGATTTGCAATCCAATACATTACCCTTATGTTACTTAGCCATTTCTTATACTTTTTGAACCAAAATAAAAAAAAATATGAAAAACAACAAGATTGGCGTAAGCCAAAAACACTTTGTCACAACCATTAATATGACTCAATTTTACCAACAGACTGTTTTTATGACATCATTTTTTAATATCACCTCGAAAATGTGTAGAATACAGCAACATATTCAACTACCGATTGGTATTTGATAGCCATTTATCCCCTTTTACTTAGTTTAACCTTGTGGAAGGAGCTCCATTTTTTATATATGATGGTCATTGCTACCTACTTCGTTTTATTGAAGCTGTTGTCGATTTGGAATCCCGGGGATTCCATAGTTTTTATTATATCGAACATTACCAAATGCAATATATGTTCAATCAAAATATATGTTCAATCAAAATGTTTGAATATTACGTAAAAAAGAAAAAGAAACCTCTCCCTATAGTCTCGCGCCCTTCAGGTCCTTCTTTCGTAAAGCCAAAGAAAGTCTCCTTCGGACCCATAGGCACGGAGTGCGCGGGGAGCGGGAGAAGGCCCCGAGGGGGACGAAGACCAACGGGGAGGGCTTGTAGATTGAAGGCACGTAGTGCTCGACCCGAACCCTTTAGGCCGGAGTCTTCGCCCCACCACCGCTTATTCTACGCGGAAACATCGATTTTCACAACATCACGGAACAAGTAGGCGATACCTTTGGGTTTCTCTTGCGAATACTAAGGATTTCCGAGATATAGCCAGTCAAATAGCCCAACTCATGGTATGTATAACTTCTTCGATGGTTCCATATAAGTATAGCAAGACCGAGGGTTCTCTCGGGCTTACTTGGTTATCCTTTCGGTCACGTCATTTATTATTGTGATTTGGAATAAAAAGTAAAAGAGTTGACCGACGGCGAGGTTGTATTTCTAGCTCCTGAATGGATTAGGTTTACAGTCACGGCATGTCTTTTCAAAATCAAAAAGCATGCGGGCACTCTGGTCCTTCAGGTCTAAAGAAAAAAGTTTCATTTTACTTTGCTTTGGGAGTTTCGGAATTTTTTAGAAAGTCCGTATGACAACCGAGTGCATCAGCCTTTCTATTTCTTTTTCTATTTCTAAATTGAAGGATATGCTAGCCAGTAAGGTCCGTTTATTACGAGCCTTGGTGCTAAGCTACAAATGAAGCGCGTAAAGTCTACCAAATACTATTTCGTAGAAAATAATTCATTATCTCCACCCATGCTTTTCCTAATCTACAGAAATCTTGAGTATTTCGTGCCTCAGGCATGGGCCGGGGGCAAAGGTTCTCGTTTATATATGGTATTATACATATTATGTCTCTTCTGTTAACCCCCCCCCCTTTGGGCCATAAGGGTTCGGGTTGATTTTAGTATATTGGGTTGTTTTTAGTTTGGCTGCATTTTTATTGATCAGCCATGAATGGTCATTGTTTTGACAAAAACAAAAGTAAACGGTTATGCTAGAAGGTGCAAAATTAATTGGAGCAGGAGCAGCTACCATTGCTTTAGCGGGAGCTGCTGTAGGTATTGGAAACGTTTTTAGTGTGCGCCTCGGCAGAGCGCGTTTGGATCAGCGAAGGTTAACAGATTATCGCACGGCCTTAGCCCTAACCTGTAGCGGGAACAGACCGCAGGGAACCATAGCATGGGTTTCGGCTGAGTTTCGTCGCACGGTGTTCACGAGTGCTTCAGAGTCAAGCGTTACTCCCTCCAACGAAGGAGGCCCGGAAGGCACTAAGGACCAACTAAACCCTTTGTGCAAACAACCCTACGGGGGAAACTGCAGGAAGCAGGAAAAGTCGCTCACTAACCTAAACGACGAGCAAACAACCAAACGTGAAAACGAGGGATCACCCCAATGGACCCCAAAAAGGTTAGTGCCTAGGTGCCAAACCCCGGGGGACCGAGGTATATCCAAAAATGTAATGGGTGACAGATCAGTCATAAGTACTCCGAGGGATACACTGGGCAAACCAAGTCGCGTATACGACGATGCCCGTAATGTGAAAGACTCTGAGGGAAGGACTGTAGATGGTAATGTGCCGGCGGAAAAAGCTTTTTTTTGTCAAACAGCCCACAGGCACGTAGTGCGAAGACAAAAGGAGAGGGTCGACCAACAGGACAGGGCAGAAAATGGAAGACTGAGAAAAGCAGAAATATTTTTTTTTGGGAGTGTAGCAGAATCAGCGAAAGCAACTACTAAAACCAAGGCCAATAAAGGTGAGTCTAGACCGGTGACGCCTCCCGCGCTCGGTCGCGTCTTCTATGAAGACATTTACAATATAGACAACCTTAGGGCTGGCTACAAAAGGCTAAAAGGAAATGTAGCCCCGGGAATCGACGGTAGAACTAAAGCGGACATGACCGACAAGGCCCTTGAAAAACTATCCAAAGAGTTGAGAAGGCAGGCATATGCCCCAAAACCGGCCAAACGGATAATTATTACTAAACCAGATGGCGGTAGTAGGCCCCTTTCTATTGCTTCGACGGTTGACAAAGTTGTGCAATCCACTTTAAAAGAACTGGTGGAACCGCACTTTGAGTCGCTTTTTAGAGACTCAAGCCACGGGTTCCGCCCTGGGAGAAGCTGTCATAAAGCCCTCCGAGACCTCCGTTACTCGTGGACGGCACTGACTTGGCTTGTACAAATTGATATTAAGAAAGACTTTGACAAGATTCATCATGACCTGCTTATTAAGGAAATGGAATCAGTACTGCGATCTAAAGCACTACAGGATCTTATGCGAAAGCTATTTAACGCAGGATACATAGATGTATATAATCTTACAGATCGAACGCAATACAACACAGAGGGCGTTCCGCAGGGCTCTATAATCTCCCCGCTTTGTGCCAATATCTTCCTACATAAGTTGGATTGTTATGTCGAAGACATACTCATACCCAACTACAATGTAGGGAATATGCGCCCCGCGTCGGCGGAATATAAGAAAAGGCTTAATATCCATTCAAAGGACAAAGCCTTCTTCAAGTATTATACAGAATTAGAGCAGGCCATCAAAAACATCAAACACCTAAAGTGGATAAACCGCGAACAACAAAAAAAATCTATTTTAGTAAAAAAAAAATATTTTTTTGAAAATTTGTTTTTTTTTCGAAACCCTAAAGTTTCGTGCCCTTTGGGCCGAAGGACGCTTCTAGAAATGGCTGAGAAAGAAGGATTAAAAAGACTTAAGTACCTCCGGTACGCGGATAACATAATTTTAGGTGTTATAGGCAGCAAACAAGATGCCCTAGATATTAGAAAAGCCGTGCAAAACTTCCTGCAGGAAGAACTGAAGTTGGACATAAACGAACAGAAAAGTAAAATCTTACACGCAAAGTCCGAGATGGCCAAATACTTAGGCGCATTAGTAATATATTACGGCACCGGAAGTGTGGAAATCTTAAGCAAGGTCTCCGATGTCAAACAAATAAGACTCCGATCTCGTCCACAACTAATAGCTCCCATAAAGGACTTAATAACTAAAGCCTTGGAACTTGGATACGCGAAAAAAAACGCCAAGGGCTTAGCTCGAGCAACCTCCAATCCACGATTGGTTTCCTCAGGGGACAAACACATTGTTATCCACTTCTCATCGGTGATACGCGGCATTGTTAACTACTATTCATTTGTGAACAAGCGCTCTTCCCTGTGGAAAGTTGTGTCCATCTATAAAAAGTCCTGCGCGCTAACCTTGGCCAGAAAACACGGCCTACGGTCAGCCAAAGCTGCTTTACTCAAGTTTGGTCCAAACCTGCGAATCACAGAAAAAGGCAAGGAGGTAGCGTCACTATACTACCCCACCTCTCTAAAAACTACAGGAAAGTTCCACGCTACTAGGTTTAGTCAGGTTACTATACTCGAGGAACCATATTATGGAGTCAGGTGACTATATTCGAGGAACCCTGTGATGGAGTGGCGTGGATAGAGCGGACAGACTACTCACAACAAAAGGCTCTATCCCGCGCCTCCGGCAAAAAAAATATGTTTAGGCTCTCTTCCTTTGGTCGAGTGTCTCGCTTTGGTCGAGTGTCTCTCTTTGGTCTTCGCGCCTCTCCCCTCTTCTCCCTTTAGCACTCGCGCGTGGAAATCGTAAAGCCATTTCCAGCCTGCGGACCCTTCTTTATCCGCCATTTAGACTAGTTCAAAATTTTTTTTGCAGCTTTAACTGTATCACTTGAGACCTTTTCAAGATATCCCGGTCTCGGCGCTCTTGCTAGGGCAACCATAGCCAAATCAAGAAAGCGGATCACGCTATGCCTACAATGACTTAGTTACAAGGTGCAGGGGGGGGGGAATTGCACAGTAGTCGCGCGTCCCGGTGTAAGGAGGGCTAGTAGCGCTTATACGGCCAAGCCACAAAAGCTGAAGAAATTGCCATGGACGAGCCACATGCAGGGAAACTTGCACGTGTGGTTCTGACCGGGGGGAATAACCCTATCGGTATTCTTTGATTAATTCTGTTGCGCGAAATCCATCATTGGCTAAGCAATTATTTGGTTATGCCATTTTAGGTTTTGCTTTAACTGAAGCTATTGCTTTGTTTGCCTTAATGATGGCATTTTTAATATTATTCGTCTTTTAATGTGCTGCAAATATTTCTTTTTTTCTTTTTTATTTCCTAAAACGAGCACCTCAGGGCTCGAACGTTTCGTACGTTTGAGCCCTTCCCTCGCCGCACACGCATAAAAAAGCTAACAAAAAAAAACAAGGGGGGTATTTGACCTTTGCATCTGCTTAGACAGTAGAGCCCCGAAGGAATTCAAAAAAGATTGTTCTTGGGTAAACAGCTTTGTCTCTCTACCCTAACGGGGAGAGCGCAAAGAGCAGAAAACGTAATATTTTTTTGCTTACTTCTCCAGGGTCCAAAGGATACTTATTTGGCTTGTAAAACCCCTTCTTTCGTAAAGCCAAATAAGGAAAATCGTCAAGCCATTTCCGCGCACTCCTTGACGAAAGGAGGCACGTAGTGCGAAGACCTGAGGGAGAGGTGCGTAGCACTCGACCAGAGGGATAACACTTTACGATTGGAGCGGGCCTCTTTGGATTCTCTGCTTCACATAGCTCACGAAGGCCGCAGGTGGACTTTATTCGCTATGTCAGTGAGCATAGCGAATCCAGGGCTTATAGTTTAATTGGTTCAAACGCACCGCTCATAACGGTGATATTGTAGGTTCGAGTCCTACTAAGCCTATATTCCATAAGACCGAAGTAATTAACGTTAGGCTGAAAAACGTTACAAGAATGCGTATAACGTTTCGCGCTGGATTTACATAGTAGTAGATCCATTACGAACCACCCCCCCGCGGCTTGGCAGCTGGGTGTGTTGAAGGTCATTCCGAACTTTGCTACAATATTGTTTTTAGGAAAAGCGAATGAAGGCCGTAGGGAGACGGCGGAAAACGAGAAAAGCCCATAGCGCTGCGACCAAGAGGCTGAGGGCCTGCGTCGTATAGTCATTGTCCACACAGCACTAAAAAAAAATATATATCTATTTTTTTTCATTCTCTTGAAAACTGATAAAAAAAGAAAAAAACTGATAGGACACGAGCCGAAATGGCTGAGAAAAAACTCCATTACAGAGAACCCTTCTTTCTCAGCCGGCGAAGTGCGCGGAAATCGTGAAGCCATTTCTGGTCTTCGGCCCTTTGTTCGGACCCGGTTCTAAGCGCAAATGGACCACTTTGATTGGTAAAGTGGGCAAAAGGTAGCTGTGAGCAATTATCTGGTGGTGGCTCTCTCCACTTTGTTCTCTTGCTTATCCTAGTTTCTTTATTTTACAGTTCCAAAATGCGAAAAATAAAACAATAGATATATTTTTTGATTTTTCGCTACGCCGTGGATAAATTGCTATACGCTCTGTTCATGGCTCGCATTTTAGGTCAGAGTTGTTTTTCATGAATTTGTTGTCCAATTAAAGAATTGAAATTGTCATAATCAAGAATCTCCGGGTGTATAGCTCAGTTGGTAGAGCAATAGGCTTTTAACTTAAAGGTCGCAGGTTCAAGTCCTGCTATACCCAAACTTTGGATTTAGTAATTCTGGCAGTTCGTATACGCGTCCAAATAGAACTTAGTGTCTTCGGGTGGAGGGGATCATATATTACGAGCCATTACGCTAAGCCTAACAGGCTCAGGTGTTGAAAAATTTATATATATAAAAAAAAAATGAAAAAATTTGTTGACCCGGAACAAGCTTGCGTGTTTCCCGGCTCAGATAATAAAAAATGTATTCTCTTCTACCCATCCTTGTTTAGCCATACGAGCATAACTGGCTTGAGCAAAGCATGCAATTACTTTGTAATGACATTATAAAGATTTTTCTACGATCGTCACTTCGTGACTCAACTTGCATTAGCTGAACGTTAGGGCGCAGCTAAACCTTCGTGGATAGCTGAGGGCGGGCACCCTTAATATCTCCAAAAACAGCGTTAGCTCAAAAAAGTCATTATAGGCTCCGGCCGCAGGCCCTTTTTTGTCAGACAAAAAAAGTCCCCTTTGGGGCCCTACGGGCAGATACTGGAAAGTTTCTGGGTTCGGAGAGGCACTCTACAAAATATTTTTTTGTTTGACATTTTCTGCCCGTAGGTCCGACGCTTCTAGAAATGGCTGAGAAAGAAGGCGCGTAGCGGAAAAAATATAGATTTTTCTACCCCTCTCCCTTATCGGGTCGAGTACTACGTGCCTAAAATAGTTTTTTTCACTTCGCTTTCCTTTTTTTCTATATTTTTTCTTTATCTAAGGCCTAGTGATTGTATAACTTCAAGGGTTGGCGGATATGATGGAATTGGTAGACATGCCAGGTTTAGGTTCTGGTGACCATAATGTTCGTGGGGGTTCGAGTCCCTCTATCCGTACAAGTTGGAATTGGTTCAATTAGTTTTTGTACCGCAGGAAAAAAAACTATTTTAGGTAAATCAGTTTTTTTTGAAAGCATCGGTTTTTGGCCTTTTTTTGTCTGACAGGGCCCCCAGGGGCCTGTCTGACAGTTTCCCCAGGAGCCCTGTCAGACAGTCGCGGGGCCTTGTCGGACAGTATTTTGTTTTGTGGTGTCCGACACAACAAAGTCCGGGGCTTTGTCAGTCAGACAAAAAAGTCCGGGGGCCTTTTGTCTTCGCATTACGTGCCTGCGGGCAGTTACTGGAAAGTTTCTGCGCCCTTTTTTCGGAAAGCCAAAGCAGTATCCTTCGGGCCGTCCGAAGGGCCGAAGGCCAGAAATGGCTTCACGATTTCCGCGCACGAACACCAGAGGCGGCTCGACCCTCTCCTTATAGGTCGAGTGCCCAAAGAGCCCTAGGGTTCGGGAAAACGCATTGAAGAGAATGCAGTTAACTCATTAACATACTCACGGATGGAGAGGGATTCGAACCCCCGGTATTCTCAATACTTCGGTTTTCAAGACCGACTCTTTCAACCGCTCAGACATCCATCCTTTTCGTAATCAGCTCTTAAGCTTGAAGCAAACAATAATAAACCTAATATTCAATGATTATGGAAATGAAAGTTCAGAGAATAAACAAAAATTTTTATTTTGTTTGGCTAGGCTTGTAAGGCTCGACCCGACCCCGAAGGGCCCAAAGCACGGAGTAAGCGACCCGAGTGGCCCCGAAGGCCCGAAGGCTTAAAATGGCTTGACGATTTCCGCACACGAGCACCAGAGGGAGAGGGCTTGACGGGAACTCTTACGTTCAAGCTAGAGTCAGAGTAGCCTTGGCTATTCCGTACTCCACGGGGCTTCGCGTAAGTAACTTACTAAACATGACTGTTCAAAATCTACAAGAGCTGCTGTCAGCGGTAGAGGATAAAATCTATATATTTTGTGCGCCCTCTACTCAAAAATAAACAGCGTAGACGCGCCAGCAGCCCGGAGCTTTATTAGCTCTATTAGCATAGGGGTGTAGCAGATCGAAGGGCTCTCTGGTGAGAATAAGGTAGTCAGTGAAAATAGCTCCACTTTCTCTCAGTAGCTAGACTTGTGCTTTAGCCTCTCGCATAACAGCTTTATGCTCTGTGCTTTGCTTACTTTGCGGGTTTGCTTTTTTTCATTCAAGCTTCGCCCTACAGGCCATAGAAGCATGCTGCAGGACATAAAAATATTTTTTTTCTTTGTAAGCCCATATAGTATACGATGTGCTACTCGTTTAGCTAGCTTCCAGTCTCTATTCACTGTGTTCAACGAGCTTCGCAATAACCACTCCTAAAATACCCTTATTTTGCGAATCAAGCAGGTGTTGATCATGAATCATCGGCGATAATTCATGACGGTCAATTTCTATATTTTTTTTTCAATGCGGATATAGATTAAAGGTAAATTATCTGCCTTCCAAGCAGAGGATATGGGTTCGATTCCCGTTATCCGCAATGGCTAAAAAAAACAAATTAAACTTCATATGTTTGCATCAAGATTTAAAGTTTGTCGCCAAATTTTAGAAAATGTTTGGCAGACCAAAAAACTTACTCTAAAACAAAAATTCCTTATTTCGGAGCTTCAAAAACAAAAAAAAAATAAAAAACAATCTGACTTTTCCATACAATTACAAACTATAAAAAAGTTGTCCCTTTTTTATGGAAATTTACCCATAAAAAAGATGCAAAGGGCTAAAACGCACACTTATATAGATAAAAAAAACAGTTTGCTATTCAATATAGAAAAAAGATTGGACGTTATTCTGGTTCGTCTTAATTTTTGTTCAACTATGTTTCAAGCAAGGCAACTAATAAGTCATAAAAATATTTGTGTCAATTATAAAAAGGTCAATATTCCTGGTTTTCAAGTATCCAACGGTGATCTTATATCTATTCAAGAAAATTCTTTAGATTTTTTCAAATCAAACATAAGACAAAATTTCCAAACTAACCGAATAAGGAGAATGAAACCTAATCATTTAGAAGTAAATTATAAAACACTAAAAGCTGTGGTATTATATGAACCTCAACAAATACAATTTCCTTATAAAATAGATCTAGACCTTCTTGATTAAAAGGAACGAAAAATTCATATTTTTTTTGCCTTGTCAATTTTTTCCTGTCAGTTTTTTTTCTTTTTTTCTCTAACAGTCCCCCTGGGGGACTTTTTTTTTCAGTTTTTTTCCCTGTCAGACAAAAAAAGTCCCCCCTGGGGGCCTCGGCTCCTGCCGTAGCCTTGTACAGCTCAGAGAATCCCAGGGTCACTGAGGTGAGACTAGATGCTGTGGACGAAACCCAGATGAATTCTCAGCTTGACGATCCGAGATGGATGGTAAAATAATGCGTTATGACAAAAAAGTCAAAAATATATGATAGTAAAAAAAGAATTTTTTGTTTGATCCGAAGGGTCCTTTGGATACTTCTTTGGTTTTACGAAAGAAGGGTCCATAGACCTGAAATGGCTTTTCCGCACACGCCGGGTGATACGGCCGGAAATGGGTTGTAGATTTCCGGGCACGAAGACTATAATCCCCCCATTCAAAAATCCAACGCGTTTTTTTATTATAAATAATGAAAAGTCACTACTAAAATTATTTATTAGTAGTGACACTCCATGGGGTTTTTATTATATACGTATCTTCTATTATTAAGCTGTGCTTTCTCTATATATGCTTTTGTATATTAATATTTCATGAAATAATTGATTTACTACATCCGAGTTGTAAAGGCACCGAGGGAGGTGCCTTCCCTGTCCTTAACGCGGGCCCTTCCTATAGCCTATGTTTATTATTGGGGCTTTTGTTTACCGCGGCCCGCGAAGAGGTTATGCGTTCGCGGCTAGCTGTATGCTTGCAGCTTACAGCCAACGGCTCACTGGAAATGCGAACAGGATACGGCATAGCTCACATGAAGAAATCATCTGTGTACACTTGCAAAGAATTTTCAGGATTCATATGCAGGCTGCTGAGGTTTAACTCCACAGGTTTTGAGAAATATATTTATAAATCAAACCTTTTGGATTATAATCCGGTTTAGAAACTGAAATTCATGTATTAAATTTTGAAGTCTCCTTTAAAAATCTTAAATTCTAAAGATTTAGTTAAGGAGGTTGTAACTAAGGCATATTGTTATAGTATTAATAAGCTTAAAGATTTTAGTAGTAAATTTGAGGCTTGTGATAGGCTAACAGATTACAGTAAAGTAACTTGGAAGGATAACGAAGCTGATTGGTGTAGCGATAGACCGATGAAAAATATATTAGAAGTTTTCGTGGGTCTCGATTCAGAATATGTTCGAAATTATTTCAATAGTAAACCTTCCAAGGACGATAAGTATTTTGTAGGTGTGTCTTTTTGACACACCCAGGGAGAATAATGTTTCCAGGAATTAAATGCTAAAGATAGAAACAGGGTCAAAGATAGGAACCGGAGTTTTCATTTTATGTCCGGTAATAAGGTATTGTCTTACCAACAATTAATAGTGAGCATTGATCTGGGAGTGAATTCAAATCATATTATTTTGACTGAAGGAAGGTGATCGGATTCATTTTACTTTTCTAATAGGTTGTATTTCAAGTATTTGAAAAAGTCTGACAGGAGTTCAACCTCCTGGGACAGACTGTCCAATATACCGCTTTTATTTAATATCTCATTTCACTCTAGCCGAAATGCAAACATTTCGAGATTTTAATAAGATAAAGAAAGGAGTCGATTCGTGTCCAGGTTCATTCGTTACAATGAGAGGTCCTACCGAGGTTAATATTGAGTTTCAAGGGGGGGGGAATGATGGATCTCGAAATTCGTTTACTAGACACCGCGTTGTTAGCACCTGCGGGTTAGAAAGACTTGGCTTCTTTAGGTAAATTTGTAGGACTTGAAAAGAGGGATATTGCTGAGAATATAAAGACTATGGAGATTTTTATTAATGAAAACCCTACGAAATTTTCTAACTATGCTATGATAGATTCTGTTATTGCGTTGTCCTATTGGCTTAGTATCCATAATTTTACTCATGGGGAGAGGACAATTTTATTAACAGTTGGAGGGATATCTGCTATAGATGCTTTGAATCCTTTCTGAAATGTGAAGGATTGAGTATAAGAAAGTTGTTTTGTAGTAGTAACTTTGAAAGATATAGTAGTTTCGCTCATAATAGTTTTATGGGTGGTCGGGGTGAAGTCCTTTGTAGTCGGTTTGATTGAGAAGCAGTTTCATGATTTAGAGCTGACTGGGGCTTATTCTATAGGGATGAAGATGTTACCGTGGTTAGATTTGGGTGGAGCATACGTAACAAAGGATTTGAATGATTTCAAACCTGCTGATGTTTTTGGGTTCGGGGATGTTGAGTTTCATTTCCCGGACTCCGTTCAATATCCTTGTCTTCCAGTTAAAACGCGTAATGGTCTTATATTTCCTTTAAGCGGTTAAACTCAATGTATAGGGTTTAAGATATCTCTTGCTTTGTGGATGGGAGCTGATTGAAAACTAATCGAAGGCCCGGAGGGCCGCCGGAATTGAAATCTTTAGCGAAATTCGTGAATGAAATCCCTTTAAAACGTAATACCTATAGTAAAGGAACACTAGGCAACGCTTTCTAGAAACTTGTTTTAATTTCACTTTATGGACGTGTAAAGGGTTATTTCGATACCAGGTCGGGGGTCACGTGTTAGGGAAAGGAGGTCAACTTACAAACCCTTACATCGCTAGTTTAGTTACGGGGTAGAGGAGTTTTAGGTTCCATTTTTTACGGGATTTCAATTCATAGGGATTTAGTCGTGTCGGCTACGGTCCACGGATTTATTTCGACGTTATCTTTGGATGAGGTTTTTACTGTTGTCGAGGGGCCTTTAATAAATCTTTCTAAAAAGTCTGTTTTGGATTTTGAGGGTTGACGAGACACTCGACCAAAGGGAGAGGGCTTTAGCTCTCTCCCCCAGGGGAGAGGTTCAATCTAGTTACTTAGAAGAGAAAGGTAGTACTTCTAAGTTATATTCCTGGAAAACTCGAGGACATTTGCACTTGTCTAAAGGTCAAATATCAGCCATGACGGGTCTGCAGAAACCTGCCGAGACCGTTGATATAAGGAAATTATTTGATTGGTTTCAAAGTAAGGTAATATGTTCAAGTTGTAAAACTTTCAATGTAACAAAAATTTTGACAAGTTTCATTTCTGTCTACAAAGAGTTTCCTTTCGGGAATATCGAGTTGTATAAGTAGATTTAACTCAGTACGATTTTAAGCGTCAAATTGATAAGATTAAATCGACAGAAAATAGTTTAAATGGTGTAGATTATTTGCTGAGTAAACCCTGGGAGAACGTCTTCAATATGAAAACTTTTATCAATAGATCTGTTAAAACATACCCGTTCAAGATTCATAATCTAAAATCGCTTGAAGATTTTGATAAATATGTTTATAGCTTTAATAGTAGTTTAAAAATCGAGCGGTTACGGCGGTTGAAGATCCATTTTGTTGGGGGAGGTTTTGAGTAAAATGGATACAAACTTTCTTAAAAATAAAAGTCGTCAAACAATCGAATACAACTTTCTATTTTTCACTATTAACAGAGTTTTGAAATAGTAAACGTTTTTAGAACGCTTGATCCTGATTTAAAAGGTTTGGCTTTAGTTTTTGATGAAAAGGTTATGTCAACTTTACCCGACACCCAATTGTTATGTGTTTAAGGAGTTGATACCCAACGAAGATTGGGTACAAGTTTCTAGAGATACGTTAGACAATGTGATGAGGAGAAGAAGTTTGATGAATAATCATATATAAAGATGAGTTATCATATATAAAGGATATTTAAATATGAAAAAGAAGTTGGGTTTGCGTACAAAAAATTTTTCCATTGAATACACTAAAAGTTATTTATAGAAAGGGTGAAGAAGCATCTACTTTTTTATTTACGGTAAACCCCTTGAAGATTGCCATAAAATTATTGAATTCATAAGTCAGGCATTCAAAATACCATTAGACCCAATTTGGTACAAAGACCTTAGTCTTGTAGAGATAAAGACTTGTGTAGTAATTCCGCTTGAATAAAAACGAATTTAGAATATTTATTACAGAACTCCAAACCTTTTCACGAGGTCCGTAGGGGGACGAGACCCGTAAGGGCAATTCTGATGATTCATGTAAAAGGTGTGAAATTGTTATTGTTTGTTAACTTTACAGGTTGCGCTGGTGTCCTGCATTACGTATATACTTTTAGATTTAGTAGATAGGAAAAGATGGCTTAATACTGACGCGGCGTTTTTTTCTTTATTCAAATCACATATGTTTCCACTGGACATAAGAAAGAAACAGCGTGAAGGATGTTGCCTCAACCAGTAAAACTGGTGAGATTTCGGAGGTTGGAAGTGTTGAAACACCTCTCGAACCTTATGTAGATACCATTTTACATGGTTTGACGGGCAGTTTGTACAGGGCCCGAGTACTCCGCGGCATGCTAATCCGCGATTACTAGCGATTCCAACTTCATGTTTTCGAGTTGCAGAGAACAATCCGAACTTAGGCAATCTTTCTGGATTCGCTTCACCTTACAGCATTGCTTCCAATTGTAATTGCCATTGTAGCACGTGTGTAGCCCAGCCCATAAGGGCCATGCGGACTTGACGTCATCCCCACCTTCCTCCAGTATATCACTGACAGTTTTTTGTGAGTGCAGCACATGGCTTGGAGTGTCAATCATTTTGACTAAGACTGAGGAACTCAGTGTGAAGTGTACAATGCTCTGAGAGCTTCGTTCGTCGGAGAATACCGTATGAAAATTTTTTATGGTCATATCCATAGAGCTTTCTCAAGCTTATTTTGCACTTGGTATAATAACTATTGGGGTAGTTCTTATGCAGAATTATGCCATAACGTTAAGCTTTGGCTAGGCTTCTCACTGGTTCTGTAAGATAATTAAGCTATATAAGCGTGAAGAACTTCCGTTATTTAAGCGTGAAGGAGGTATATTAGGCCTTTCATTTGTTTGTAGTCGTTACTGACCTTTGGCCCGTGAGGGTCCATGAGTGCTAGCTTTTCTTGTACCGGGCACGGTAGGTTAAACAAAGGCCCGTAGGGGTTTCTTTGGTTAAAACACTAGCTAACCAGAGGCCCGTAGGGATTGTGGGATTTCTGACTTTGCAAACTAATAATCTGGTAACCACAGGCTAGGGAACCTGTGGTTGGATTGTCTCCCTTTTCTATATACATCTTTATTTTCTTTTTGTTACCATAAAAACGAAAAAACAATCAAATTTTTTTGTTTTAGGGCTGAAACCCGAAGATGAAGCATCATATAAAATGTATGAAAATATTTGTGCGATTTTTTGGGCCCTGGGGGCCTTATTTCTTAGTAGGATGCTTAATTGGTTAGTGATACGCAAGATGATTTATATTGTAAGTTTGTATAGGTTCAAATCCTATTTATGCGTAAATTAAATAATCATACTCAAAAAAAAGAGTTTGATCCTGGCTCAGAATGAACGCTAGCGATATGCTTAACACATGCAAGTCGAACGTTGTTTTCGTCCTTACGTGTTGAAGGTTGCATTCGGAGAAGAAAACCTTTTTTCTTCTCTGAGCTGCTCAACTTTTAATCAGTTGAGCCTGCGGCCTCCGATCAACCGTGAGAATCGTTGAAAACAAAGTGGCGAACGGGCGAGTAATATGTGGGAATCTGCCAAACAGTTTGGGCCAAATCCCGAATAAACGAAAGCTAAAAGGCGCTGTTTGATGAGCCTACAAAGCATCAGGTAGTTGGTTAGGTAAAGGCTGACCAAGCCAACGACGCTTAGCGGGTCTGTTAGGACGATCCGCCGCACTGGGACTGAGACACGGCCCAGACTCCCACGGGAGGCTGCAGTGGGGAATCTTGGACAATGGGCGAAAGCCTGATCCAGCAATATGGCGTGAGTGAAGAAGGGCAATGCAGCTTGTAAAGCTCTTTCGTCGAGTATGCGATTATGACAAGACTCGAAGAAGAAGCCCCGGCTAACTCCGTGCCAGCAGCCGCGGTAAGACGGGGGGGGCAAGTGTTATTCGGAATGACTAGGCGTAAAGGGCACGTAGGCGGTGAATCCAGTTGAAAGTGAAAGTCGCCAGCTCAACTGGCGGAATGCTTTCAAAACCAATTTACTAGAGTAAGGCATAGAGGAAAGCGGAATTTCGTGTGTAGCGATAAAATGCAAAAATATACGAAGGAACGCCAAAAGCGAAGGCAGCTTTCTGGTTCTTTAACTGACGCTAAAGTGCGAAAGCATGGGGAGCAAACAGGATTAGATACCCTGGTAGTCCATGCTGTAAACGATGAGTGTTCGTTCTTGGTCTACTGATATCGCACTCTTTTGGGCTGACTTAAGCTCGGCTTAATGCTTAAATTACTGCAAAGGTAGTGTGACTCGATTGTTTTCTTCAAGTTCCAACAATCGTGAAAAATATGTGATGATCAGGGGCTGAGCTAACGCGTTAAACACTCCGCCTGGGGAGTACGGTCGCAAGGCTGAAACTGTGCGCCATTTCACGATATATTAGGCCCGCGCCCCCAGATCAAAATGATCAGGCAACAGGCGCCGTGCGAGTTGCAAATCACGCACGTAATGCTAGCAGCTCATCCGACGCTATAACCAAAAGCAATCCGGCGAAAGCCTAGGGGAGTATAGCATGCTGCTAAACGGAGACACGGATACAAGCACATATATCGAGGCCGTCTTCGGAGCAACCAGTCGTTCATAGGTTCTATCTCTGAGTCTACTGCGGGTCTGCCTTCCCGAAGCAGTCAAACTGCTTAAGAGTAGGGGGTCTCCTCAGAGTTTCGGGGGATCCCATAAAGCAACCGCTCATCAGAAACACCAAAGGTGTGCAATGACTCGAACCTAAAAACGACACTGACCTAAATATCGGAACTTGGGGTCCCCGGTATTCGCCGCCGGGGACGGATGCCTGAAAGTAGCTTAACGCGCTAAGCAGGCAAGTATCACTACTCCATCAAGAACATTCTGTACCCTCCCGGAGCATCGTGTCTCTTATGATAGAAATCAAGCCTCCGGAGATAGGAGGAGTTTATAAGTTCCAAAAAGAAAAAAAGAAGAGTTATCATGACAAAATGCAATTACGAGCAACTACTAGACCCCGAGATATTTAGGCTAGCTTACGAGCTAAAGAAATCGAAATCAGGCAATATGAAACCTGGTGCGGATAAAGAAACTCTCGACGGTTTCTCCCAAGCCTATGTTGAGAAGGTCGTCCGTCAACTAAAAGACGAATCATTTCAATTCCGTCCGTCACGAAGAGAATTCATTCCTAAAGCAGACGGCAAGCTTCGTTCCCTGGGCATACCATCACCTAGAGACAAGATAGTACAAGAGGTCATGAGGAGGATCCTTGAACCTGTATTTGAACCGCGATTCCTGGATTCGTCTCACGGATTTAGACCTCATCGATCACCGCACACGGCTCTACGACAAATCCGTCGATGGACAGGCACCTCCTGGATGATCGAAGGAGACATCAAAGGATACTTCGACAACATCGATCATCACCTACTCGCGGGATTCATAGCAGAGTTGGTAAAGGACCAACGGCTTCTCGGGCTTTATTGGAAATTGGTACGCGCTGGCTATGTAAACCAAGGCAAAGCAGAGCCACACTTGCTAACAGGAGTACCTCAAGGAAGGATACTATCGCCTCTGCTTTCCAACATCTACCTACACCAGTTCGATCTATTCATGGAGGAAATCAAAGTCAAATATACAACGACCGGTGCGCTTTCCAAAAACAACCCGATCTACTCGAAGGCGCGGAATAAATACTACAAGCTTGTGAAATCATTCAAGGCTTCTTCCGCCGAAATCATCCGAGCGAGACGCGATATGTTGAAAATGACTTACGGGATTCAAACAGGTTCTAGGGTGCGTTATGTTAGATACGCGGATGATTGGGTGATCGGGGTCACGGGTCCAAAAGCCCTGGCCGTACAAATCAAAGAAGAGGTCTCTACCTTCCTCCAAGAAAAACTAAAACTTTCGCTTCAGGCCGAAAAAACACGTATTACCAATCTATCAAGAAGCGAAGCTTTATTCCTAGGAACCTTAATAAGCATAACAAGTCGTAAATACGTGCAAAGCCAGAAGGTGGGTGGGGGGCACAGGCGAGCCTCCCTCGGTAGAATACGCCTGTGCATACCCATCGATATCCTTATCGGGAAGCTCTCACAAATGGGGGCGTGCGACGAAAAGGGAACGCCCAAAGCGGTGACCAAATGGATCTTTCTAAACGTGGGAGAAATAATCAACAAATATATGGCTGTGTTCCGGGGATACTACAACTACTACTCATTCGCAGACGATATCCACCACCTTCTCCGAATAATATACATACTAAGATACTCGGCTATCAACACGGTCGCCCGTAAACTGGGGCTTAACACGGCCAAAGTAATAAAACGCTTCGGCGTGGACCTAATCTTCCGGGACCACACGAATGAGATCAAGCATAAGCTCAATTTCCCGCGATCCCTACCTAATAAGCGCATGAACTTCGCCTTGAGTCCGCCTTCGGACCCTAGAGTTCTATTTGATACAAGCTGCGCTCGCATTCAGTGTTGAACGACCTGTGTCAAGTATGCAGCTCCTACGAACAGGTGGAGATGCACCACATAAAAAGACTAAGCCGCGATAACGCGGTTTCACTAGGTTGATGGTCTAATTGAATCGTAAACAACTCCCGGTCTGCCGTAACTGTCATAGGAAGATTCATAGAGGGGAATACAACGGAATGAGGCTGGAACGATTACTCGCAAGGAACAAAAGACATCTTGATTAGTTAGTGACAGGGAGAGCCATATGCCGGGAAACTGGCACGTATGGTTCGGAGGGAGGTATATGTCTTCCACATGGGAGATGGGTACCGACCCTACCAAAGGAATTGACGGGGGCCTGCACAAGCGGTGGAGCATGTGGTTTAATTCGATTCAACGCGCAAAACCTTACCAGCCCTTGACATATGAATAAGTGTGCTTGTCCTTAACGGGATGGTACGAAAATTCATACAGGTGTTGCATGGCTGTCGTCAGCTCGTGTCTTGAGACGTTGGGTTAAGTCCTATAACGAGCGCAACCCTCGTTTTGTGTTGCTAAGACATGCTTTGGTTCAATCCTTGACCACTGGAGACTGACGAAGACTACGCCGTGAAAATGGAGGATACCGACGAGCTAAGTTTTTGCAAACGCCGTGTGGCTCATTCTGAAAAGAATATGACCATACAAAGTTTTCATACGGTACTCTCCGACGAACGAAGCTCTCAGAGCATTGTACACTTCACACTGAGTTCCTCAGTCTTAGTCAAAATGATTGACACTCCAAGCCATGTGCTGCACTCACAAAAAACTGCCAGTGATATACTGGAGGAAGGTGGGGATGACGTCAAGTCCGCATGGCCCTTATGGGCTGGGCTACACACGTGCTACAATGGCAATTACAATTGGAAGCAATGCTGTAAGGCGGAGCGAATCCAGAAAGATTGCCTAAGTTCGGATTGTTCTCTGCAACTCGAGAACATGAAGTTGGAATCGCTAGTAATCGCGGATCAGCATGCCGCGGTGAATAAGTACTCGGGCCCTGTACAAACTGCCCGTCAAACCATGGGAATTGGTTTCGCCCGAAGCAGCCGACCAAAGATCACCCATTACTCGAGGTGTTCCACGCCGTTGTTGAGTGTGGTCTACTAGAGTCATTGGTGATCTTATGTAGGAGACCAAGGTTGGGCCATTGACTGAGGTTAAGTCGTAACAAGGTAGCCGCAGGGGAACCTGTGGCTGGATTGACTCCTTTTTTCTAATTCCATAAAAAATGGCAAGCGGCAAAAAAATGGGCTTTACGAAAGAAAGCTTTCAATTTACAATCTCGAATACAATGACACAGCTAAAAAAAAAATAATAAAATAAATTGAAAATTTCATCATGATACTTTTTTATGTTTTTATTGTTCTCGCTTTAGTTTCGGGTGCTCTCGGTATACGTGCCAAAAATCCCGTTCATTCTGTTGTCTTTTTCATCCTAGTTTTTTTCAATACTTTCGGTTTACTTGTTTTGTTAGGTCTTGACTTCTTTGCTATGTTTTTTTTAGTTGTTTATGTAGGAGCCGTTTTCATTTTGTTTGTCGTTATGATGTTACATATAAGGATAGAAGAAATTCACGAGAATGTATTGCGCTATTTACCTATAGGTGGTTTTATTGGGCTTATTTTTTTTTTTCTATTTTGAATCCCTTTTTTCGTAAAGCCGTCTCTTGTCTGACAATGCTTACGCACCTTCAGACCCTTCCCCAAAAAGTGGCCTTTGGCTCCCTCTCCCTATGGTCGAGTGTCCCCGTTCCGCGTTTTCTAGTAAAAAAACGCGTCTTCGATCCAAAAAAAATATAGATTTTTTTGACTTTAGCTCTCGACCAACGGGAGAGGACACTCGACCCGATAGGGGAGAGGTCCGGAGTGCCCGACCCGCAGGAAAGGGCCGCCGGCTCCACTTGCCGAAGGCCGAGACAGACAATAAAGCCTATAAAGACCTGTATTGCAGCCTTCGTGATGGCCGCTTTTTCTTCGGGCTATGCGACCATAGACTAGATAAAGAAAAGCACAGGGCGTGAAGCGAATTCTAACCCAACAACTAGGAAGCGGTAGATTATTATAACAGCGGGATCATAATCAGCATGTCGGAATAGTTTAGTTGGGTAGAACAGCGGGATCATAATTCGCACACGGGGGTTCAAATCCCTCTTCCGATAGGCAAAAAAAAGATTTTTTTGCTGGTAACTAACCATATATATAAATTTCCATCTAATTTGGGCTACGGTAAAGAGAGATCTACGATGTTTCTTAGCGTAATTACACAATCCAATATACTGTATGTTGTATTGACAAAGCGATCAATATCATATACAATGCACCTTGAGTTTTCATTATATACTTTGTGAACAAAGTATAGAAACGACCGCTATACCCCATATCTACGTACTTTTGTTAACAAAGTGTAGAAAATTAGCTTCCAAAAGCTGTCCGGTTATAAATGAGTTATAAATCATTTTAGAGGATTCATTGCTTTGAAATCAAAAAAAAATATATATATTTTTTTTTTCGCCTTCGATTCTTAACTCACCATGAAGAAACACTGGAAACTTTTAGATGCCAGAACCTTGCGAAGCTTGGCACTTTGATTTCGGGTTTTCGATAACCGTGAAATTTCTACCTCTGTACTTCATTTTTCAATCTTAATAGTTCACCAATTACAAGGCACGGAGTGCCCTTTGGCAAGTAACCTAAGGCAATCGGGCCATTTGAGAATCCAACCTTACAAAGACGTCGTGCACAGTGCGCCGATAGTTTGACTAGCTTGAAGATTCGGGGCGAAGGCCCTCGGGCCCCAGGGGGGACTGTCAGAAAAAAAAAGGGAAAAAAACTGACAAAAACTGAAAAAAAAAGAAAAAAACTGACAAGGCCCTTTTTCTCTATTTTTTTTCTGCTTTCTGCGTTCGCCCTGGCATGCCTTAAACTTGTTCTTTTTAAGTGCAAGTAGCAAGTGTAGCTTGCTTTTCAGTAGCAAATGAAAGTGCAAGCTTACAGTGCCTTATGGGTGGTCTGGTGGTCCCATGATATCCTCCACTAGACGCTCAGGGCCTTTGGCCTTTGATCTTTGTACAGATTAGTATACATTTTAATATAATTAATGAAAATCGGCAAAAAAAGAATTTATTATTATTTTAGAAATAATATAATAATAAAATAAATTAGATTATTTATTTGAAAAAATCAAAAGAAAAATTTTGAGAGCCGGGCACTATGGTAAGATGTGAAAACACCCGATCCCATTTCGACCTCGATATGTGAAATCGTCTTAGACCATATGTACTGATTCATCAATTTCGGGAGACATGGTCCACGCCCGGACAACGCACTTGATCAAAAAAATATATATATATACGACCAAAATGAAATTACTAAAATACAAAAATGCTGTTAGACAAACGCAGATAGCTTACGAAAAAAATACGACCATATCCTCGAAACTCTAGTCCAGCCGGGGATAAGATAACCATGCCAGTGGTTTAAAGCTTACTTTGCTGGTCCTTCTTCTAGAAATGGCTGAGAAATAAGGGTGGTCCGGATACTTCTTTGGTTTTACAGGGCTTTACGAACTTGTTGTATGAATTCGCACGAGGGACGCAGTGATGAACAATCCCGGGGACCAAGCCCTAAAGTATTGCGTAGCCTGACTTTAGCCAAAGGACCCGAAGAATCATATAAAAAGAATGATGAATCATCATAGATAAATAAAAGGCGATAAACAAAAATATATTTCTTTTTTTGTTGGCTGTTCGCGGGATAGAGTAATTGGTAACTCGTCAGGCTCATAATCTGAATGTTGTGGGTTCGAATCCGACTCCCGCCAAAAAAGGTGATAAAACGGGTGAGAAAAAAAAATGCAAAAAAGGAACAACCCACCCACAAAACACGAGGTCCGGTTCTAGATATAACTTTTCTGATTTCCTTTCCCGCCTGGGGCTTTAGCCCGTATTTCAAAAAAATCTATAGAAGTCGCTTATATTCCAATTCTTTTCATTTTTATT